AAGCAGCACAAAAAGTATAAAAAGAAGCTTCTAAAAAATTACAAGATATGATCTATCTGAATCTAAAGTCTCAATTCCAACAAGTAAAAAAGGGGGAATTTCCTTATTTCGAAATGGTTGATTATGAGATATTTCGATTTGTTTCTGATTTTTTATTGAATTGAGTTGTGTATATTTCGATACATATAAAAGATCCCCAAAAGAGTTTTATTTTATACTTGTTGCATATATGTCTGCTTTGACTCGAATGAATGTTCTAAAGAAACCTCAATTAAGTTATGTTATAGAAAAAGAGGATTCTTGCGTTTTTACCCTCCTGCTGAGAAAGCATTGATTTCTTGGCTCATTTCTTAAAATACTTCAATTGGTACACGCAAGAAATAGGCCAATTCAGCAGCTTTTTGTTCCATTTCCCGTGGAGTAAAATTCTCATCAGTACGAGTCAATGGAATGGCTCCCTGGCCTCTGATATCCATATAAAGGACACGACGAGCATAAATACCCTCTTTAACTTCTATTCTGACGGACTGAATATCTTTTATAAGAAATCGGAGGAAGACCCGACGATTTTTTCCAGGAAATCCCCACCGAAAGATACACACTATTCCGTCTTTTCTATCAAATCGATCATAACCACTACCTACATTCCACGAAATTGTGCACCACAAATAGGAGCTAATAAAAAGACCCGCGATCCCATAGAAAGACATCACAATTCCTTGTGGAAAAAAAACTATTTCCTGAGACGGAAATAAAGATATCAAATTTCTACCAAGATAACTGGAGGTTCCAACCAACAAGAATCCTAATGAACCTAAAAAAAGGATAACAGCCCAGCAGAAATTACTTGTTTTTCGAGCCCCCGTTATAGGTTCTATCCATATATGTTCTGATCGACAACTCATACTTGATCCGGTTGCGTTTTTTGGAATTGAGAGAATACCCCAAATGAATTTGACTTTAGTCCTTTTGTTTCCGAAGTAACTCGCATCAACTAGCACTAGTTTGATGTGAACCTTTAGGAGTAATTCATTAAATTGGTTAGATCTAAACTAATAACATACCCTTCGTATGATCTCACTAAAGATAGCCACATACATATAGATAGACCAACTTTACAGTTCAGCCATCCGTCAATTCGGGTCTATTTGAAAATAGCTAGAATACATTTACCCCTAATACCATTTTCTGCAGACATAAGAGTTTTTCGGCGGAAGCCGCTTATACCATATTTTGCTAAATGGATATCTGTGTTATGATACAAGCGTCAGTTTTGAAAAAAAAAAATAGATGAGATTTTGTCCCATCGGCTCTAAACAATCTTGTTTTTTTGAACATGAAGAAATAAAGAAGCCATTGCGATTGCCGGAAAGACTAGGCCTACTAAAGGCACCAAAACAGAGGGAAAGTTAAGAGTTGTCATAGAATGGGGTACCTCGATTTACTATTTGTACCTTTTATTATTATTTATATTTTATATTTATTATTTATAATATAAAGATATCTTATTATATATAAAGATATCTTATTATAATTTGATAATTAGAAATTGGAATTATTATTACTTAATATCTATTAAGTATAGATCTAATTTCTACATGAAAGATTTGAAAGGATATGGATGAGATATTATTATTATTCTTTTCTTCATTTTTTGCTCTTGTCTTCGAATTTCATTTACTAAGCAAAAAGGTTCTTAAAAATTAATTATATTTCTATTTTAAAAATTAATTATATTTATATTGAAGGGTTTGTTAGAATCCCATCCAGCAGGAGCAGGGATTCTTAGTCAAAATAGGATTATCGTAAGATATAGAAAGATAAAAAATTCTATATTTTGTAGATTTTAATTATATATGACGAGAAGAGGATATTTTTTTTATTTGCCTAATTTCACGAAAAAAAGAATTTCATCTTTTATCTTGTTGATAGAGGCGTCTTGATCAATAATCAGGAATATAGAAAAAGGGGCGGATTTTCTGTGACTTTTGATTCTTTATACGATTAGATCTTATGTCAACAAAGAAAACCCCATTCGTCTAATTTTGACTTGGATTCTGATAAACTAATTACTTGTTTGCTCAAAATAATTGAACTTAATGTTCTAATTTTGATTCAAAGGAAAGAAAGTATGGAGTTGAAATAACTCACTCAGAACGCTTTTTAAAGGATTACGTGGTACGATTAGATCGAATAAGCCCTTCTGGAATAAATACTCAGCCGCTTGTGAACCTTCGGGTACTGTTTTATTCAATGTTTGTTCAATTACTCTTTTACCCGCAAACGCAATGTAGGCATTGGGTTCGGCAATAATGATATCCCCCAACATACCAAAACTAGCTGTCACCCCACCGGTAGTAGGAGATGTAAGGATTGGTACATAGAATAACTTTTTATTTGATTGATAATCATATAAAGCAGAAGATATTTTAGCCATTTGCATCAAGCTCAAACTTCCTTCTTGCATGCGTGCCCCTCCGGAAGCACACACTATAATAAG